ACCGCCCCATGAATTGGTTATTCCTAAACGAGTCATAAAGGGTATAACGAACATGCCTTGTCTCCACATTGGATCAAGAACGGGATCAGAAGGATCAAAAACTGCTAATTCGTATAGAGCCATCGAACCGGCCCAACCAGCAACCAGAGCTGTATGCATTATATGGACAGCAATCAACCGACCGGGATCATTCAATACAACTGTATGAACACGATACCAAGGCAAACCCATGGAAATACCCCTTATTATCAAAGAAAAATAGACACTATGTAACTTTATTGCATTGAAAAACTATGCTATGGATCTACCCCATTCAGTGGATTATCTCAGAGCAGGAGTTAATATTTGTTCGATTCTGTTGTGGCAATAATGAAACAATTCTGTTCGTAGGAACAAAGAGAAGCAGATCTATTCTATACCCGATAAGTATCAATACGCAATGGTGGGTTGAACCCGTTTTCTATGAGTGAATACACCCGTACTTCTTCATTATTCGAAGACCTATTCGTAAGACTTTTTTTATTTAGTTTTTTAATTCTTCCTTCCTTTATGACCTTATCTCATATATGAATCAAAAAATATTCAAATAGAATAACGGCTAATACTAATATTATGACGCCCTAAATTACGTTTCCACATCAAAGTGACATCTAGTACGTAATTATTTTTTATTTCTTTTTATGCCTATTGGTGTTCCAAAAGTACCTTTTCGAAGTCCTGGAGAGGAAGATGCATCTTGGGTTGACGTATAGTGTGACTTGTCAGATATATTGGGTCATATGGGATTTCCCCGTTCTCTCCCCCGATAGAGATATCCTCTGTTTCACCCAAGAAAGATTGATTTTATTTTTTAATATCAAAAATTTGGAGCGTGAAGTGCAATTAGATTTGGATCCGTTTTGGGGGATCCAGCTTAATATTATCATATCAATTAAAATAATTTATGGTTGGCTTGGTTCGACCAATAAAATGAAGTATTCAGGCTCCGTTTAGAAAAAACCCAATCTGTAATAGATCCATGATTATTACTTGTATCATAAACGCTCCCCCTTTATTTTTATTTATATATAAATAGGAGTGATCTCAAAGTGTTAATCAATCAAATAATATAATATGATGAATATGTCGAATATTTGACGGAAGACATCAAATAAACTAAATTGAAGCAAAATAAAGAAAAAGAAGTGGTATTGGAAAGCATTTGTCCTATATGTGCAAATTGAAATCGGGCATATCTTTACCTGGAGTAGAGCATAAACCTAAAAGAATTGAAGAGGCCCATTCAGGAACAAGAAAATTACATCGTGATTTGGATTGGATCTCGATGAAACAATACATCAATGAAAGGTTAGTTCAATACGTTTAGTGAATTTTTTTTTATTAGAATTATATAATTATATATAGTATCTATTTATAGTATAGAGAAACAAGCTAAAATTTATCTTTCTTGAACAATAGAAGAAAAGTTTCCTTTGCTAAAAGTTAGACAGAGCCTACTATGCAAAAAGAAAGGGGGCTGGAATCTACACATTGATTTTTTTCACTATTTTATTTTTTTTGAACCGTATGCATCAAAAGGTGCGTGTACGGTTCCTAAGGAATAGTACTTTATACTATCCTAATCAACCGACTTTATCGAGAAAGATTGCTTTTTTTAGGCCAAGAGGTTGATAGTGAGATCTCTAATCAACTTATTGGTCTTATGGTATATCTCAGTATAGAGGATGATACCAAGGATCTCTATTTGTTTATAAACTCTCCCGGAGGATGGGTAATACCAGGAGTAGCTATTTATGATACCATGCAATTTGTACGACCAGATGTACATACAATATGCATGGGGTTGGCCGCTTCAATGGGATCCTTTATCCTGGTCGGAGGAGAAATTACCAAACGTCTAGCATTCCCTCACGCTTGGCGCCATTGAGTTTTTTATTTATAATTTGAGAGAAAAAAGACTATGCCTTCGCAGGAATATTAAGTAATAATAGCATGGCACTTCGAATTCAATATGAGAAAATTATTATTATTTTTTCAAACATTAGATTATGTATTGAAAGAGTAGTATGAAATAAAAGGTATTTCCGATTGTTTCATATCTATCGGGAATCCATTTCAGCGTCACAAACTTTTTTTCCTAGCGAAAAAAAGAAACTTTGGGATTGCTGAATCACAGAGGTCATAAATATATGAAGCAACAGAACCATCATAGTATTTTTTAACTTACCCGAAAGGAAGGGTGGTAATTGGATCATTTGCTAATCCGGGTCTTATAGATCCTATATTTTCTCTTTAATTCGATGTCAAAGTAAATTCTATTATAGAGCCGTATGCACTGCACAAAAGATGCCTGTACGGTTGTTCAATTTATCTTTTTTTTATTCTTTTGTTTTCACCTCATTATGCAAGATAGAAGAACCATTGATTTATCATTAGGGTAATGATCCATCAACCCGCGAGCTCTTTTTATGAGGCACAAACGGGAGAATTTATCCTGGAAGCGGAAGAACTACTGAAACTGCGCGAAACCATCACAAGGGTTTATGTACAAAGAACGGGCAAACCCTTATGGATTGTATCCGAAGATATGGAAAGGGATGTTTTTATGTCAGCAACAGAAGCCCAAGCTCATGGAATTGTTGATCTTGTAGCGGTTGGTTGAATGAAAATAGCAAAGATTTCGCGTAAATCTTTGATTTTATTTAGATTCTTACCACGTTTAATAATCTAAGAATATAATATAGAAGCAATTGATAATAATCCGGTTAGGATAGATCTAAACCAGCCTAGTATGTATATGATTCAGCATGCCAACGATTAAACAACTTATTAGAAACACAAGACAGCCAATAAGAAATGTCACGAAATCCCCCGCTCTTCGGGGATGTCCTCAGCGCCGAGGAACATGTACTAGGGTGTATGTGTGACGCGTTCAAATCATGAGCTGGTACACAAGACAAGAAAGGAAAGCCTTTTTCCAGTATCAATGATCAGTACCAGTGAATAGGATAGAATGGAAGAATTCCACTCACTATCCTAAAAAAAATCCCTTAATATTCCTGTGTATGCAATTTATGGTTTCCATTGGTGCAAATCCAATCACCTGAATTTAAGATGAAAAGCAATTCCCCATTGGTAAAAAGGGTTATCCATTAAGCGGGGGAAATAAACAGAAAAACGATGTTCCCACTTTTGCAAGAACGGACTCATAGGGTCAGCTACCTAGCTAAATTTCATAATTAAATACCGTTACTGTATAGGTAGATCTCGTTGTGAAAGAACCATTACTAAATAATTCATGGGTAGAGCCAAAGGGTGTGAACTGTACAAGTTACCAATAAATATTGATTAAGGAAGGGGCTCCGGTGTATAGAGAGGACCTCGCCGTTTAAGAAGTAACCATAGAAACGACGGAACCACTATTCTTTTATCCATTCATATTTACTATTTTTTTTATCTGGTATCCCGATATCAATGAATTTTTTATTTAGTGGCGAAATACCTAAAAAAAAAAAATAGTGGTCGGGAAGGTTATAGTAGCAAAAGCCATTGGAATTTTGATTTTATACATTGGAAGAATCCGTTTTGTTATCAATCGATCAGTAAAGAGGAAAAGAATAACTGAAAGAACGGAAATAAACAATCAATTAGTTATTCATCAAAGTTTTATTTATTCAATGACCAGAATTAGACGAGGATATGTAGCTCGTAAACGTAGAACAAAAATTCGTTTATTTGCATCAAGCTTTCGGGGGGCTCATTCAAGACTGACTCGAACTATTACTCAACAGAAAATAAGAGCTTTGGTTTCTGCTCATCGGGATAGAGATAGGCAAAAGAGAGATTTTCGTCGTTTGTGGATTACCCGGATAAATGCAGCAATTCGTGAGAGTAAGGTATCCCATAGTTATAGTAGATTAATATATGATCTGTACAAGAGGAAATTACTTCTTAATCGTAAAATACTCGCACAAATAGCTATATTAAATAGGAATTGTCTTTATATGATTTCTAATGAGATCATAAAAGAAAGGGATTATAAGGAATCCACCGAAAAAATTTAAATGATGTTCCCCGGAGACTAAACTCCGGGAAGGTATAGTCAAAATTAGTATGATAAAAAATTGATAAAAAGTCATAAAAATGAGACTGAGCGAACAAAAAAAAAGATTTATTCTTCCCCGACTCTGTGAATCCTTTTTCTTACGACAATGAAATCTAGATTCTTGGATTTTTCTCACAAAAGAGCCATCCGCGTTTGAATTCGGATTAGAATTTGGATTCGATTGAAGAGTAAGTCTATTTATTTCTGGTTCGAAAACTAGTAGTTCTGGCGGTTGACTCGGTTCTTTCAAACTTTTTCTCGTTATTAAGAAAAGGTAACAAAGATAAAATACGAGCTTGTTTTATAGCGATAGTAATTAATCGTTGTTGTTTCAAGGTCAATCTATTCACTCGTCTAGATAATATTTTTCCTTGTTCACTAATAAAACGACTAATTAAACTCATATTTCTATAATCAATTCGATCCCCCGATTGGATCGGGGGCAAACGTCTACGAAAAGATCGTTTGGATTTAAGAAAAGGTCGCTTGGATTTATCCATGGTTTGTTTATTCCTTCATCCCTGAAAATCCTATTTCTTAATTCTAATTCATTTTTGATCCGACTGGAATAGAAATAGGATTTGGTTTAGATTATTAAATATATGTTATATATATACTATGTAATTTTTCCTGTTCCTTGGAAGTTAGAAGGGTGACAAATCTCATTCGATCTATTTCTTTATCTCCCCATGCATCGTATGTTTGTAACAATAGGGACAAAATTTTCTCAATTCCAATCGAGTAGGTGTATTGTGCCGATTCTTTTGAGTAATATATCTGGAAATGCCCGTTGATTCTTTATTAACACCGTTTCGCACACAACTGGTACATTCCAAAATAACCGTTACTCGGACATCTTTACTCTTGGCCATGAACCTCCTTTGGTTTTTGATTC